AAAGAGCTGCATAGCCCAATATCATCATACTTACGTGCATTATTAACCACTCGGATTGGAGAGCGGGTACTAATATTGCGGATTGATGTATTTCAGTTAAAAGACCCGAAGTAGCAAAGCCTTGGGTAAAAATAACACTTGACACAGTTATTGTGCTTAAATGGCTTTTTTTTTTTTTTAAATATGGAACTATCTGAATAACTGATAAACTCCAAGAAAGAAAGATTAATGATTCATATAAATCACTTAGTGGGAAATGCCCCGAATAAATCCAACGAGTGACTAATAATACGGTTATACATAAAAAAGTAGCTATCATTCCCTTTTCTGACGAATCATTTAGTTTTATGATTTCATCGATTAATAAAGTTATCAAATGAATTGTAATTACAACGGAAACGATCGAAAAGGAAATATGAGTTAATATATGCTCTAAAGTTGAAAATATCATAAAAATTTTAAAAAGGAGGAATCCTGAAATATAAATCAGGAGTTGAATTCATTCTAGAATTTATAATATATTGTATCTATTTTCGAAGAGAAGGTCTGCCGCCACTCGGACTCGAACCGAGATGCTCTCGCACTGCTTCCTAAGAGCAGCGTGTCTACCGATTTCACCATAGCGGCTTGTTCGAATTCATAATAGCCTATTCATAGTCAATCGTCGAGATTTAAGGAATCAACTAAATGAAATCTTTTTAGTCAAAATTAAAATGGATGAATAAAACTTTGTTCAAATAAAAATTCGAAGGTTCATTATTCATTAATATGGGGTATGGATTTTATTTACCTTAGTGCTTTGGTGTAGTTTATGCTCTTCTATAATTCAATAGAATCGAACTATTGAAACGATAAACTTCAACCCTCTAGTTATTGATAGAACTATAAAAAATTTCTTTATTCTTTTTCATAAAAGATTTATCATTTATATTATTTCCTAAAAGTTAAAAAATTTATTTTAACAATGAACAAAAAATAAGACCCCTTGTTTTATTATTTATAACTCAAAACTTGCACATTAATTCGGACAAAAAATTCCAGGCTTTTGTCGGTTGGGTTGAAAGAGACATATAAATGGGAAATTTATATATTCTAATATCTAATAGATTAATTCAGAGAAATTCAGATAAATAAGAAGTCAGAAAGTTACACAAAAAATTTTCAAAATAAATGAATAAATTAATTTCAACGATGTATTAATTTTAACTAAAGATCTCTTTTTTACCCTTCTTCAATTCAATATATATATATTCATATATATAATTTATATATATATAGAAAAACGTCTATTATTGTAATTGTGACAAACAGGTTGATGGGGAAAAAGACTCCCCCATCTCCCAAACAATAAAATATACTAACAAGGGTTCAAGTTTTGTATCTTGTCTTTATTCTTTTTTCAAAAGCTTTTTATAATTTACTAACCCCTAAACCGAAGAATTATTATTATACATATCCTAATAGCGAAGCGAGTTCTAGTTCATATTGATTAGCCACAAACAATAGGTTTGTTGATTTCCTATTAAGAATGAAATGGTCCTATTTTTCTATTCGGATTATTCCAATGTTTTATTTTATGACTTTTTTTGTCGCACAAAAAAATTTTATGACTTTTTTTGTCGCACAAAAAAACTTTTTGAGTTTCCGGTAGAAAGAGATTTACCTAATGACAACGCTTTTAAGGCTGCCCAATATCCCTTCCCTTTCCAAATATTTTTACGAATACGCTTTTTTGATATAGAAGTACGTTTTTTTGGAACTGCCATTTAAAAATTAAGAGGTTACTCGTTGTTATAGTTGGATGTGAAAGACATCTATTGGTCAAAACGAATATATTCATTATCTAGTTATTTTCTAGAGAATAAATAATTTAGATAATATATATTATCTAGAGAAAACAAATATATATATATATAGATAAAATATAGATAAAAAATATGCGAAAATAGTACAAAATCTTACTATAAAAATATAATTAAATTTTTTATTTTCATTATTTTAAGAAAAATCTTAGTTAATAACTAAATTCGCTTTTTATGAGCAAGTAGGTCATATCATTTGCCCAATTGTAACTTCTTTATTTTAATATTTAATTTGGAAAGACCCAGATAATATATAAAATTTGAAAAATATCTTTAAGTTAGTATTAAGTTAGTACATCTCTTGATTTTTTTATTGACCCCTTTTGTTTTGAAATTGAAAGGGGGTAGGATCCGGTAAATCGGAAACAATCAATTAAGAATAAAAAACTTTTTTATGGAACAGACATATCAATATTCGTGGATAATACCTTTCCTTCCACTTCCAGTTCCTATGTTAATAGGAGCGGGACTTCTTCTTTTTCCGTCGGCAACAAAAAGTCTTCGCCGTATGTGGGCTTTTCAAAGTGTTTTTTTGTTAAGTATAGTCATGATTTTTTCGATCAATCTGTTTATTCAGCAAATAAATGGCAGTTCTATCTATCAATATGTATGGTCTTGGATCATTAATAATGATTTTTCTTTAGAATTCGGTTACTTGATCGACCCGCTTACTTCTATTATGTCAATATTAATCACTACTATTGGAATTATGGTTCTTATTTATAGTGATAATTATATGTCGTATGATCAAGGATATTTGAGATTTTTTGCTTATATGAGTTTTTTCAGTACTTCTATGTTAGGATTAGTTACTAGTTCTAATTTGATACAAATTTATATTTTTTGGGAATTGGTAGGAATGTGTTCATATCTATTAATAGGGTTTTGGTTCACACGGCCTGTTGCTGCAAATGCTTGCCAAAAGGCATTTGTAACTAATCGTGTTGGGGATTTTGGTTTATTATTAGGAATTTTAGGTTTTTATTGGATAACAGGGAGTTTCGAATTTCGAGATTTATTCAAAATATTCAATAACTTGATTTCTAATAATCATAATGAAGTCAATTTTTTATTTGTTACTTTCTGTGCCGTTCTATTATTTTCCGGTGCGGTTGCTAAATCTGCACAATTTCCCCTTCATGTATGGTTACCGGATGCCATGGAGGGACCTACTCCTATTTCGGCTCTTATACATGCTGCTACTATGGTAGCTGCGGGCATTTTTCTTGTAGCTCGGCTTATTCCTCTTTTCATAGTCATCCCTCACATAATGAATTTCATCTCTTTGGTAGGAGTAATAACAATATTATTCGGGGCTACTTTTGCCCTTGCTCAAAAAGACATTAAGAGAGGTTTAGCCTATTCCACAATGTCTCAATTGGGTTATATGATGTTAGCTCTAGGTATGGGGTCTTATCGAAGTGCTTTATTTCATTTGATTACTCATGCTTATTCGAAAGCATTATTATTTTTAGGATCCGGATCTGTTATTCATTCAATGGAAACTCTTGTTGGATATTCTCCAAATAAAAGTCAGAATATGGTTTATATGGGGGGTTTAACAAAACATATCCCAATTACCAAAACCGCTTTTTTATTAGGTACACTTTCTCTTTGTGGTATTCCGCCTCTTGCTTGTTTTTGGTCCAAAGATGAAATTCTTAATGATACTTGGTTGTATTCACCAATTTTCGCAATAATAGCTTGGTTTACAGCGGGATTAACCGCATTTTATATGTTTCGAATTTATTTACTTACTTTTGAAGGACATTTAAACGTTCATTTTCAAAATTATAGTGGCAAAAAGAATACTCCCTTATATTCAATATCTCTATGGGGTAAAGAAGATTCAAAAAAAATTAACAAAAATTTTCGTTTATTAACGTTATTAACAATGAAAAATCATGATATTTTTTCTTTTTTTTCAAAAAAAACGTATCTAATTGATAAGAATTCAAGAAACATCACACAACCTTTTATTACTATTACCCGTTTTGGAAATAAGAAGTTTTTTTTGTATCCTTATGAATCAGATAATACTATGTTATTTCCTATACTTGTATTGGTTCTATTTACGTTGTTCGTTGGATCCCTAGGAATTCCTTTCAATCAAGAAGGATTGTATTTGGACATATTATCAAAATGGTTAACTCCGTCTATAAACCTTTTACATCAAAATTTTAATAATTCAATAGATTGGTATGAATTTTTGAAAGATGCTATTTTTTCAGTTAGTATAGCTCTTTTTGGAATATTTATAGCCTTCTTTTTATATAAACCTGTTTATTCATCTTTACAAAATTGGGACTTAATTAACTCTTTTGTTAAAACAGGTCCTAAAAGAATTCTTTTGGACAAAATAATAAATGGTATATATGATTGGTCATATAATCGTGGTTACATAGATACTTTTTATGCAAGATTCCTTATTGGAGGAATAAGAGGATTCGCCAAGTTAACTTCTTTTTTTGATAGACGAGTAATTGATGGAATTACTAATGGAGTTGGTGTTTTGAGTTTCTTTGTAGGCGAAGGTATCAAATCTGCAGGTAGTGGGCGCATCTCTTCTTATCTTTTCTTGTATTTATTTTTTGTAGCAATCCTTTTATTAATTTACTACTTTTTTTATTTATATCTTTTATATCTATAGTTTTTATATATCTATAGTTTTTAGTTTTTTTTCTTGAACGTATATGATAATCCAACGGTAGGCCTTCATGAGCTGCGCCCGACAGGAATTCCAATTCGGTAATAAGTTTGTATGACCATCTAGGGACTTTTTTACTGATTTCTTTTATTACAAATTTTTGTTTTGTTTTTTGACCATTAGGGCTAGTTAGAATTGTATTCAATAAAAATTTGTAAAATTTGGCTCTTTTTTCTGAACCAATCCTTCCTTGTTCTTTTTCTGAAAATAAAGAGAGGCCCTTCCAATTTAAACTCGATCCCGATTCTCTATCGAATTTACTGATTGATTCTCTATCGAATTTACTGATTAAAGTAAATAAATGACGATTTTCCGTTGAAAAAGTTTTTTTATCAAATCGGTCTATTTTCTGTTCAACCTCTTGGTAATCAGTATCAGGAAGAAGGAGACTATGAATCTTATTAATTTCCATTGTCTCTATGAAATTTTCT